TCGAACCCTCGATAGTTATTTTTATGAACTATACCGGTTTTCAAGACCGGAGCCATCAACCACTCGGCCATCTCTCCGAAAGATAATTTCTATTTTATTTTTTTTTCGCCAAATAGAACATAGCCCTATGAGTTAATACGATCACTATGTAGAGAAAGATATAGGGTGTGACTTTCTTTATAGGTCTATAAATCTGGCTATATAAATAAATGAGATACGCGATCCAGTATACCCATTTATGAAGTCAAAAAGAACCTTTAACTTCATGTCCGAATAGAAAAAAAGTGGTAAAAAGAAATTGGAACTAAGTCATCTCGAATCAACGGATTCATGATAAAATCCCTTTATTTATTAAAATTTTTTAGTGGGTAAGAGGATTAAATGGTGTATATTCTTTTGTTAATAGCTTGGAGGATTAAAAACATGACTATTGCTTTCCAATTGGCTGTTTTTGCATTAATTATTACTTCATCAATCTTACTAATTAGTGTACCCGTTGTATTTGCGTCTCCTGATGGTTGGTCGAGTAACAAAAATGTTGTATTTTCTGGTACATCTTTATGGATTGGATTAGTCTTCTTGGTGGGTATCCTTAATTCTCTTATCTCTTGAATTCATTCGTTGCAGATCCAAAAATGAGATGACCCCCTCCCATTCCATGAATTACACATTCAAATTCAATATAAGTCCATAAAATGCAAATAAAGAAAAAAATTAGAGGGGGGGTCGAACTTCTGGAACTTGAATGAAATATTAATAAAAGATTAAAAAATAGTTACTAAATATGAAATAGTAATAAAAAAATAAATAAAAAAACTAATAAAAAATTGATATCTGATATCAATATAGAATATTTTATGGAAATAGAAGAATCATATATTATTGAATATGGAATTAAATATTCAATATATTAGAATAAATAGAATATTAATATATAATATAAATATATATATTTATATATATTAATATAATTGTTAATTGAATTTATTTGGTGGTAGAATTTTATGAAATGACCCCAAACCCAAGAGTGTATCTCGTCTAGCTTTGAACAAATATTATCCATAAATTTCTTATCAAGAAGTCAAAAAAATGCGGATATAGTCGAATGGTAAAATTTCTCCTTGCCAAGGAGAAGACGCGGGTTCGATTCCCGCTATCCGCCTAAATATAAATGGATTCAAAAAGATAAAAGATTCGGTATAGTTGACCGGGAAATATAGTAATTTTTTCCTCGCGTCCCAAAAGAGACGTATTAATTAATGACTAGTTAATAGAATAAAACTTCCATTTCTTGAAAAAAAATGTTGCGGAGACAGGATTTGAACCCGTGACCTCAAGGTTATGAGCCTTGCGAGCTACCAAACTGCTCTACCCCGCGATGAAACAAAAAAACTTGGACTAAACTCTAATAAACAAAGAAGAATTGAATGAGCCCCTATTCCATATCTGTACAAATAGAATAGCCTATTTAGACAGAATGGTAAAGGGGCCTCATCGAGCATAGAAAAAAATCGAAAAATTAAGGGATACTTAAATCCTTACCAGCTTGATCTTGTTGCCCCTGGCAACAAACATGCATGAACCATTTCCCGAAGGATGTGTCCAGATAGTCCAAAGTCTCGATAGTTAGCTCTCGGTCTTCCGGTCGAAAAGCAACGTCGATGAAGACGTGTAGGTGCACTATTACGCGGTGGGGATTGTAATTTTCCATGAATTTTCCATTTCTCACTTAGCGACGGAATCTGACTTATTTCCTTTTTTGAGGATCGACGAATCAAATGATATTTTTTTTCCAATTTTTGCCTCTTCTTCTCCCTATAAATCAAACTTTTCTTTGCCATAATGCTTCAGTTCCTCTTATTATCAATGATAATGATACAAATCGGATCCTAGATGTAGAAATAAATACAAGAGTGCATACCTATATTTTGTTTATTAAAAAAAATATATGATTGCGGATAGAATACATAAATAATTAACCGAATTTGCCCGATGTGGAGGCAATCAAGAAAGCCGCATAAGTGAATATATAACCTACAGAAAAGTGAGCTAATCCAACCAATCTTGCTTGCACGATTGAAAGAGCTACTGGTTTATCTTTCCATCGAATCAAATTTGCCAAAGGTGTGCGTTCATGAGCCCATGCTAAAGTTTCAATCAATTCCTGCCAATAACCACGCCAGGAAATTAAGAACATAAATCCTGTAGCCCAAACAAGATGCCCAAATAAGAACATCCATGCCCAGACTGATAAACTATTCATACCAAACGGGTTATATCCATTGATAAGTTGTGAAGAATTTAACCATAGATAATCTCTTAACCATCCCATCAAATAAGTGGAAGATTCATTAAACTGTGAAACGTTACCCTGCCATAATGTGATGTGTTTCCAATGCCAATAAAAAGTAACCCATCCAATAGTATTTAACATCCAGAAAACTGCCAAATAAAATGCGTCCCAAGCCGAAATATCACAAGTACCACCTCGTCCCGGACC